GAATCCCCAGAATTCGTGTTATACACGCGTTCCAACCTTCAACTCTCTTTTCTAGGTTGCTCGATATTGAATCAATAGAGCGCACTTCTAACACTTGTTCCACTTTTGGCAGACCCTGCGTTATATCACCAGATCTTGATTTTTCATATATAAATGTAACTAACGTATCGCCTTCGGAAAGGATTTCTCCATAATGGCCATGAAGAGTTGCGCCTGGGGTGGTCAAATAAGGCTTAGCTGATCTTATTACTACCGAGTCGACTTGAACAATTATAACTTGACCCGATTTTAGGTGTGGCCCATTTTTGGCTATACATAGATTTTCACAAATCAGCTGCCCCAAGCTAATTATTGGGGATCTTTCTTCACAATAATTGTGATGATAATCATGATAGAGAAAATGCCAATTCAAATTGAATTGATTCAAAATGATGTTACTGCATGGATCGGGCTTAGAAACTCTCCCATTTTCATTCATTAAATAATATTTAATTTGAATTACTTGAACGTTCTTTTTTAAATTGTCAAGCTCAAGTTGCAAATATTTAGTTACCGAGATCTGATTATGAGTTATAAAATGGTAAAATGAATATGAAGAATAATTCGCAATTTGAAGAGCTGTTCCTAAAGGGCCCAAGTAATTCCTAATTAAAATTATAGGATCGCTTTTAATTCTTTCTTTTATCACATTGTGATATTTTACATTGTTGAATGGACCCATTCGAAAACAATTAGGTGATGATAAAATTATCAAAGATTGGTATTCCTTATTTCTATTCAACAACGTACTAATAGTTCCTTGATTTTGTCTAAGTGATTGTTGAATTCTTGCCTTGAGAGAAAATGGATTGATATTGGCACGCTCTGACGCATTATCATAGAGGAATCCAGAACTTGAGAAATCCTTCCTTTTTCGGCTATACAAACTATGGGATTTCACTAAGTCAATTCGTAAGAAATATCGAATCAAACCTCTTGTACTTACTTCAATAAAAGAAGCATGAGCCTCCTCAATAGAAGAACTTTTTTTTTCTTGATCCCAATCCAGCGATAAACAAGTACGAATTAATTGAATACTTGGGTCAGAAATTCCCAAAACAGGTTTACCATATCCATAAAGGATATAATTAACAACTCGAAGTTGCAGGTTTTCCCTTTCCTGCAACAGATCTTGAGGGAAAAGTGTTGATAAATTTAGACCGTCTGCTATTTCATATATGATTACGGGCCGAACAAAAATAAAATACTTTTTCTTAGTAGGTGTAATCCGTTGGACATAGATCCAATTTTGCAAATTTTTTGATTCCTTCGAATTTTTTTTTACCGTTCCTGGTGGTATCAAGATCCCGCTGTGTCGGGAGATCTTATCTGTCTCTCCGGGAAAATGGATATCTCCAGAAAAGATTTTAAGTTCAATCTCTTTTTTTTTTTTCTCCACTCGGACCAAGCCGCCTACTCGGCTTCTTGTATTTAAAGCAATTCGTGTATCCACTCTAATGATACTATTGTTCCGTACCATTATGGAAGAAGATTCAGGTAAAATATGTACTTCCTCGGGAATGAAAAAAAATCTATCTATTTTCATTTTGTATTTTGGCTTAAATTCTTTGACTCCTCGATATTCAATCAAATCCTCTTTTTTGAGGATTGAATGCACTCCTATAGTCCCATATTTAGTAATTCCTGAACTGTTTCTTCTGTATTGAAGATCATCGAAATAAGCAAAAATACTTTTTCGACGGAAAATACCATTTATGGGTATTTCAATCGAGATATCGGCAGGGGACATTAGTTCTTTCTCCCGTTCTGGAATCGATTGGAATGGAATGATGAATCTATTTCTTCGCCTCTTTGCCAATAAATCATAACTCTCATGTAGAATTGGGGGATATATGAGATTACAATGACCAGTACATATGATTCGATTATGCTCTGAATAGTCAGTAATCTTACTTTGATTTTTACCAGAAAGATCCGAACTAAAGAATCTGTATCTAACTTGATCATTATTTCCTGAAAAGCTCGAAATATATCTTCCTCCGGCAGAAACAGAAAGAGAATGAACTTGATCTTGATCCTTATGTATTGAAAAAGAGACTACACGGTATCTGCACGAACTTCCTTTTAATATCCATAAATGGCTTGTTCTTGGTAAGAGGTGGACATTACTATATGCAAATTCAGGTGTATGGTACACATCAGTACTCCAGTGGATTTCTCCTTCGGAGTCGGAATAGATATGCTTTCGAACCCTTTCTTTAAAATTCAAAGTGTATGTTCCCGCGCGAATCTCGGCAATCACTTGTTCTGATTCTACATATTGATCATTTTGAACTAAAAGAAAACTTTTTTGTGGAATAGTCACGTTATATAGAATATCTTCACTTTCAATAGTTACATACAAGTCCATATAACATAGAAAAGCAGGATGCCCATGGCGTGTACGTGTGGGATGAACCAAATCCTCATTAAATTTGATTTTCCCGTTAGAAGGGGATCG